ACTACACCAAAAAAACCTAACTCTGCCCTACGTAAAGTCGCGAGAGTTCGATTAACCTCCAAGTTTGAGGTAACGGCTTATATACCAGGTATTGGCCATAATTTGCAGGAACATTCGGTGGTCCCCGTGAGAGGCGGAAGGGTCAAAGACCTACCCGGTGTTAGGTATCACATTGTTAGAGGAACTTTAGATGCTGTAGGGGTGAAGGATCGTAAAAAAGGGCGTTCTAGTGCGTTGCAAAACATTGTCACAACTTGTATCATTGCGACGATTCCGTATCAGTTGTTCCGATATGTTCAATGTGTAGCTGACCCAGCATTGCAGGGGGACTGAAGCCTGCTACTACAGAGATTGATAGAGATTAATTACTATCTATCTATTTGCGTGAGACAACTTGGTGTCTAAGGTGTTCTATTCCAGTAAGTTGAGTTTTACCCGGACTCCCACCTGAGAAAATCTTGGGATGTCTTTTCCTCTTGGAACAGGTTTAGATTACGACCACGGAGATTCAGTGAAGCCTCTATGCACATTTACTGATTGGATTGAGAGACCTACGGACATTCCTAGTAAGATAACTGAATTGCAAGATTTTCTCCTTCTATATCTACACTTCGATTCTTCCTTCTTATCCGTGGAGTGGGGGAAAACGGATACTCAATATGCAATGAGTAAATATGATTTGCATCTTAAAAAAAAATGGTTCAACATCATTTGAATAGTTCAGTTTCCATTCAGTCATGTGGAAAGCTGTATTCGATGAAAGTCGCACGTGCAGTTTGGAGGGAGATCCCCGACTAACTGGTGGATCCACCCTACAATATGGAGTGAAGAAGCCAAAATAGTAGCCTGAGATACCATTAAAATAAAAGAATTGATTGAAATCTGACATATTTAGATTTGTAAACTCGTGTTACATCGGAGCAGTGTAGTGAACAGAAATGGAAATATCGAATCAGATCCAATTTATCGTAATCGATTGGTAAATATGCTAGTCGACCGTATCCCGAAAAACGGCAAGAAATCGCCGGCTTATCATATCTTTTATCAGGCTATGAAGCGGATTAGGTAAAAGACAAATAGGAACCCACTGTCTGTTCTGCGACAGGCGGTGCGCGGGGTAACTCCCGACGTAGTGACAGAAACCAAACGTGTAGGTGGATCAACTTATCGAGTTCCCGTCGAAGTAGTACCGGCAGAGGGAAAAGCTTCGGCTATCCGGTGGTCATTAATTGCGTGTCGGAGACGCTCAGGTCGAAGTATGGCTTTAAGATCGAGTGATGAATCAATGGATGCCGCCAGAAATTCCGGTGGTGCCATACGGAGGAAAGAGGAGACTCATAAAGTTGCGGAAGCCAACAAAGCTTTTGCCCATTTCCGCTAGTTTCGGATTCGTTCCAACCCACAACGAATATATTGTGGATTGGAACCGGGGCACAAACTATCTGGGAATCGAAAGACACTACGGGGGAAGAAATGGTTGAGTGAGGGGTGAACGACGAATAACGGCTGTCTAAGCCACAAGTGGGGATTGGCAACTACTTCTTAGTTAGGTTGTTAATTGTTAGACCCTTCCCACTAGGGTAGCGGGGGGGGGGGGGGGGGGTTCCGATGCAGAGTTGCGGAGTGCCTCGCAAAAAGGCTTGACACATGACCAGTTTTTCAGAGACTGAGTTTGATTGGGACGCGCATCATGTGGGGTAAAAATTGTTTGAGATATCGAGAAGAAGCCCCCATATCCGGGAATTCTGGAGACTCAATCAATTTTGGTTGACACAGATAAGTTTTTGTGATATATTCTAGAATAACAAGCTTACTAGCCTGGGGAATCACTAATTATCTCTTGAAAACCGAAAATTACCATGACCGCAACTTTAGAACGACGCGAAAGCGCAAGCCTATGGGGTCGCTTCTGCGACTGGATCACCAGCACCGAAAACCGTCTTTATATCGGATGGTTCGGTGTCTTAATGATTCCCACCTTGCTAACCGCAACCTCTGTATTCATCATTGCTTTCGTCGCAGCTCCTCCTGTAGATATTGACGGTATTCGCGAACCCGTTTCTGGTTCTTTGTTATACGGTAACAACATTATCTCTGGTGCTATTATCCCTACTTCTGCAGCTATTGGGTTACATTTCTACCCAATCTGGGAAGCAGCTTCCGTCGATGAATGGCTTTACAATGGTGGTCCCTACGAACTTATCGTTCTTCACTTCCTACTTGGTGTAGCTTGCTACATGGGTCGCGAATGGGAACTGAGCTTCCGTCTAGGTATGCGTCCTTGGATCGCTGTTGCGTACTCGGCTCCTGTCGCAGCTGCTGCCGCCGTCTTCTTGATCTACCCAATTGGTCAAGGAAGTTTCTCTGACGGTATGCCTCTAGGCATCTCTGGTACTTTCAACTTCATGATCGTCTTCCAGGCTGAGCACAATATTCTTATGCATCCCTTCCACATGTTGGGTGTAGCTGGCGTATTCGGCGGCTCTCTATTCAGTGCTATGCATGGTTCTTTGGTAACTTCTAGTTTGATCAGGGAGACAACTGAGAATGAGTCTGCTAATGCAGGTTACAAGTTCGGTCAAGAGGAAGAAACCTACAACATCGTAGCTGCTCACGGCTATTTTGGTCGTTTGATCTTCCAATATGCTAGCTTCAACAATTCTCGTTCTCTGCACTTCTTCTTAGCTGCTTGGCCTGTAGTAGGTATTTGGTTCACCGCTTTAGGCATTAGCACTATGGCATTCAACTTGAATGGTTTTAACTTCAACCAATCCGTGGTTGACAGCCAAGGTCGTGTCATAAACACCTGGGCTGATATCATAAACCGTGCCAACCTAGGTATGGAAGTCATGCATGAACGTAACGCTCATAATTTCCCCCTAGACTTGGCTTCTGTCGAAGCTCCTTCTATAAACGGATAACACCCGTGTGGTTATCCACAGCACAACTGGATGCCAAATCTCCTCCTTCGGAGGGGGAGGTTTGGTGTCCAATGATATGGAGATTCGTGCGGCATGAGGGGTGGAAAAGGTGGTAGCAGCTTTTCACAATTTCATGATTAATTATCAGTTTCCAACCTCGAATTCTGAAAACTATTTGCAATATCCTTCCGTGACTTACTAGATTACGAGGTTTCCCATTCCAATTTGCGGAATGTTTGTAAACTCCCACCCCAATCTTTCGAAGAACGGGAAGGGAAGAGAGAGTGCATTCCTCATCTCAAAGATTTTTTATCGTCTTGCCACATAAATACAGTTAATATGGATGTGTATCAACCGAAGGACCTATCTAGTTTGCTTAACGGATAGATCTCGTTCACGTCCGGGGGGAGTCAAATAAATCAACAGAGGGGGCGGACGTAGCCAAGTGGATCAAGGCAATGGATTGTGGATCCATCACGCGCGGGTTCAATCCCCGTCGTTCGCCCATCCAATTGGGTAATTCAATTCCATCGCTCCGCTTGGGACAGGGAGGAACAGTTAAGGTGGATGGGATATGTGTGGGTCTCTTCGATAATAACAATTTAGAATTCCCGACCTAATTCCAGTTTTGGATACGACTATTCACAGAAATCACTAGACTCGTTCGAAATATGTATTCCATCCTATCTTGAAATTTTCAAGATTATTGGTATAATAAATCTGGGAAATAGATAGTATCTACTGCATAAAATTAATATGAAAAAAGAGAATAAGGTAAAAAGGGTGGCAAGAGAAAGAGTAGGAAGTCCAGATTTTTCATCTAAAATTTCGGAGTTAATAGAAGTCATTCTATTAGATCACTTCTTCGAATCATTGAAAAACCAATATCTCAAAGAATTTCTAATTAGTCCATCTCCCAATTATGAACCTTTTACTAGATTATCTGACTTGTGATTTCTAAGTTCACTATTTTCACGCAATCTGCGCAATTCGCTAAAAAGAGGTAGTGGCGTAACCCTGGAGATGCTACTGTTGCTAGCAATACCAATATCTATGCATTGCCTGAGTGACAAAAGGTTGATCGAACCAAGTGTTGTATTAATGGGAGTCATTAATGGGGGTGACGGAGTAAGAAAAAAACAAGCGGAAAACCTTGTTGATTTTTCCTGTGACTGCTTTCTACGATTCGAGAGATCTTTATATGTCGAAAGGAATGGAAAGAGGAGAATACCTGCTTCCCACTACTTAGGTTTGAACGAAGATATTTCTGCAGGTTCAACGAGAAGGGAGAAGCAAGTTCGCTATGATGGGGTGATTCCTTTGGTTTCCGGTAGATGGGAGGCGTGCGTAGTGAGAGGTTTCCTCCTTGGCAGAGATATATCCAAGGATGAGACTGAAGAGATTCGAGTATTTTGTAGGGGTAGGTGTTTACGAAGTTCAAGTAGGTTTTTCAAATTCTATAACTATCTGGTAGTTTGTAGAAGCAACCAAAGTGATTTCGATCTGTTACTCTTTTTGGAAAATCGTAACAAGCGAGATCCGGGTCGGTTACAAGCAACACAATTGAGAAGCGACTCATTAAGTCCCGTAGTATTAAATTCCCATGACGAGGCGTTACTTGAATCCATAAATTCAGCGGATCACCAGGGGGATAGATCGGGATTTTACTCAGAGCGAGAAGCCTTTTCCAACTTGTCTTCATTTACATCTTGCGAGAAAACGACGCCGTTTCGTGGCTGTATATCCGGATTAGATTATGGCAAAAATGGGGAAGAATTTCCCATTCCACACACTTATTCACAAATGAGAAATGGATTAATAAATCGACTCATTGAATTTCTCCCAATAATTGAGAAATCAAATCTGATTTCTGATGGGGCAATAGTTATTGACATCAGTAATAGCGTCAAATCTGTGAAAGGATTTCAATTGAAAATGAAGGGCGACATGCCACTTACTCAAATATCTGGCAAAAAACTTGGGCTAGTGAGTAGCAGACACCTCAACCTCAATGAGATTCTTCCAAACTATTTTCAAATTTCTTTAGGTATACCTAAAGAAGTAAGTAGTCGAGGTGAAAATACTACTTTTCCAAACTAATTGAAAGGAAGGGATGACATACATTCAATATATTCTTTAGTTAGATTGTATGGACGAGGTAGAGTCGTACCTCTCTACTCAGCATACATATCTCTCTTCTATGACTATTTCTGCGCATTATCTACTTACTACTTCTTCCAAATCAAATATCGGTTGAATGGCTGGGCGGGGATCGGGGGGTACACCGGTGCAACAAGAATTGCAACTGAATAAAGAGTATTGAAATGGAAAGGTAACGCGGAGCGCCTACTGAACGAATATATTCCATTTCAATATTATGAGTATGGAAATGTTCAGTCAAACGCGCATAGATGGCTCGATACGACCGAGGATTCGTCTTCTTTCCCTGCCAGGGAAGTCTTAAACTTGAAGGAATCAATTTGCCGCGTATCAATAATAAGAGACGAATTGCTGAATAATATTGGTGCCAGTCTTGGTAGTAACAATCAACAGAGCAAAAACTATTTCCATCGATTTCTCAATGTTTCATTTCTCTATAAAATGATTGTTGCTGAGATTATTCGCCAGAAAGTTTCGATATATACCATCGATTATTGCATCGAAAAATTGAACGATATAGATCTCGATAAATTGAACAAGATAGATCCCATGAAACTTGATCTTTTATCAAGTTTATTCGATGGTTACATTGATGAACAGATCCTCTTTATCAAAACAATTCTTGAGGGAAAAAGGAGTTTATTCATTGAATCCAAACTGTTAATGAGTGAGAAATTGGTAGGCTCTTTGACCGAGCTGGAACCTGCAGCGAATCCTATTTCTCCCGGGTTGCCCCGTATCGAATCTATCCGAGCAGGATTTTCAAGCGATGCTTTTTCCATCACGGGGAGGCAATTTCGGAATCTGTTTCTGGATGATTTAAACCGTGGGGGAGGTTCAACTAGAGATATGGGTGAGAATATTTCGAGATACATCTCCGATCAGGTTGATAAACTAAACTTTCTAGACGATTCACCTATACGGAACTTTGCTGGAAGCAACTTTATCCCGAGAGTCAAAAAAGATCTCTTTCTTGGGAAATGCAACGGTAGTTATCTCGACGTCTTAGAAAACTTCTATGTGGGCTCCGAAGATGAAATCATCTCATCCAATATCACCTCATTGATTCACCCCCAACTGTCAGATTCGTTGTCATCCAATCTATCGAAACAAACGGCGGGGGAGGTTGCTGGTCACGCACTCACGCCAATTCAATCTATTTTGTCTAATCTGCATGAATCCGCAGCATCAGTAACTCATTCAGATGGACTTTCTAATTCTATTTCGGATCTGAAGAGGTTACTGGCGAGTTTGAACTTATCTCCTCGTAAAACGATAGAATCATCTCTACATCCGTACAGTAGCAATCGAGTTTATTTGGAGAAGACGTCGATAAACTCCGATTCATCGTCGGATCGACGACCCCAACCCCGTCTCGAGAATCTAGTATTGGATCGAGTCTATCAGAAGAATTTGTCTACTAAGTATTTTTGGGAACCGGAAGAATTGGAAACATCTTATTGGTCGCTAAGACTTCCATTATGCAGCGATGTAACATCGGGATCTCTAGCAGAATCAATTGGAAAGGAGGTTGCGTACGAAGATATAGACTTTGCGGATCAATCTATCCGGAAGGAGGCTACATTCCACTCTATCAATTTCAATGAATTATTAAAAGATTTGAACAGATATAAGATCTCTTGGATCTTTTGGAGAGACAATATCGGTGAAAAGTGGAGCTTATTTAGAGATTACATACCTTGGTTTTTTACCCCCACCTGGTGGAGATACTTCTACGATCTGATTAGAAAAACATATCCAGAAATAGTACTTAAGATAAGTTATGACTCAACTCATAATTTTCCTGGAATTTACAAAAGAATGGCTGAGGATGTAGTGGGTGGCGCGAAAGCCTACTTATTCCAAAGACTGCAAAGCCTAGGATTGAGATTCGGCAACGATTCCGTCAATACTATAGTATCCGAGATAGGTCTTCTCATTTTCGAAGAAATTCCTGATGAAGCGGAGATTCTACATTCGGGGGGATGGCCAGTATCTCAATTCTCCAATAGATCTATCTTCTATTACTTCATTTTTTCAGTATTAATTGTTCTTGCATTATTCAAACACCCTTTGTCTGCCGTTTCGGGTTCCAATTCCTTTCATTCGTGGAAACGTTTCAATACTATTGAATATTTGACAGACCCAACGCGTGGATCCTATTTGAAAGAGGTAATGCATTCCCCTTCGACAAGCTAAATGTCAACGAGAGATCTACTAATCCATTCTTTGAATAGATTCTTGAATTATCTAAATAATATAATCTTTTTCTTCCTTGTGAAAGATGAACTCAATTCATGGATGTCTCATGAAGAAAGTTCCGATATCCTAGATAGTAGGAAAGAACTACTGACTCAATATTTAGTGACGAATAAGATTCTTTATAGGTATGTGTCGAAATTGAATTCCAATTATGACTTATTGAGCAACGAGATTTCTCATGAACCTTATCCACAAGAAAGATCTAATGTTTTGGCATATTTGCGGCAATTCTGGCAAAATGATCTATTGACTCACAAGATCCGTAAGTTGGATCCTGCGGAGAAGTGGACTTTTTCCGCCCTCGGGAGAAATATTCTATTTTCAGTAACAACAAGACGAAAAGGCAGTCTACTAACTATGCCATGTCATGACATACCTATCTCACTCCAATCGGGATTATTACCATCTAAAGGGATTTCGCTAGTGGGACCCATAGAAACTGGCCGATCTTCCATTATTAGAGATGTAGCATTCGATTCCTACTTCCCAGTGGTGAAACTACCACTGAAAACGCTGATATACAACCGATCCTTCTTTAATAATGTACGTGGAAATTTCATCTCGAAAGAAAGCGTACACCGATTAAATCTCGTTTTTGAAATGGCGAAAGAGATGTCTCCCTGTACACTATGGATTCAAGATATTCATGAATTGAATATTCATCGTTCGTATCATAAGCTAGAAGCTGATCCCAAATTCTTACTTTGCCAAATATTGAGAAGTATTGGTGACAGGCGCGGCAATTCCAACATCCGCAAGAATGTTGTTATCGCTACGACTCACGTACCTGCGAGGGTAGATCCAGCTCCAGTAGCTCCGAACCGGCTAAACTAATTAATAAATTTTCGAAAATCCAACGGGTATCAACGTCAGAAAGAATTCTCAATCCTATTACGTATCAAAGGTTGCGACATGGAGGCTAATCCGCCCCTTCCCCTTATTGAAGGTACTGGGTCTGGAACTACGGGTTATAGTAAACGAGATCTACTCTTTCTTGCTAATGAAGCGTTATTAATAGGTACTTCCAGAAGAAGTAAGATTATATGTAGCGACGCAATTGAATTAGCTTCGCATAGACAACATTCGGCTGCTAGTGATATGGGCGATGGGATAGAATCCGGTTCTGAATGGGAGATCTTTTCTCACGAGATAGAGGAAGTTACTTCAAAGAATAGTTTGATAGATACTTATCTCACGAATACATATATTGGTCGTGACGCGTCAAAGATGCGATTTTATTATTTGTCTAACTGGTATGTGGAACCTTCAATAACCGAGTCAACATTTCATGAATTCACTCTATTTTCACATATCCTAGGGATACTAGCTGGATTAGTAGCTCGCGATTCGCTCCAAATGGGTATGAGGAAGAGAGAGAATTTTATTGTCATTGACAAACTCGTAGAGAATGATTTGAACCTAGCTTGTGGTGTACTGGAAAACCTATCGACTAATTTCTCACGTTCAGAAATTTGTAGAGGCGGAAGTCGACGCAGCAGTAGTCTTTCCTTTCACGTTCCTATCGGTAAACCCAAGTATTGTTCAGGTGTAACCTCCACAAGTCGTTCTTCTAAATTGATGGGAAGGGGGGGGGTTAGCCGTCTAACCGACTTCGAACTGCAACAGTCATCCGAGCTAAGAAACTCAAGTCCGACGGAAGTGTCGCGCGAGATCACTTGGTCCCGTAAGGCTTGGCGTCTCCGTTTCCTGCGAAGCGGAGCTTATGAATTGATGAGGGTATCATCTGAACCCAATCATTTGTATAATCTAATTCTCCTTTACCAAAATCGGAATTATATACCCCAACAAGATTTCGAATTCAATGAGATTAAGGGTGACAAAAGTAAATGGTGTGACAGAAGCGGATATCTATTTAGTTTTGAAAAATCTGCGACTAATGTAACAGATAAATTGATTCAAAGATTGGAAAACCGGTTGGATAATATGTTGCTACGCGAGCAATTTCTCGATTTGGGAATATCCGGCGACTCCTCCAATGAATATGAAACACACTGTAATCGATTAGATGAAACGACTCGACTCTTCGGGGGGCGCTTCATCTGGGACCCCATGCTTCTGTTCCAACCAGATCCTAACATTCCTTCCTCGCGTCGCAGCCTGTTGCCGACGAAAAAACTGGCGCGGAGGCTTTATACCATTTACGGTATGAGAAGGCAGCACCTTAATAAGAGGTCAAATAAAAAGATTAAAGATTTCTTTCTCTATAGTGAAGATAATCCGAAATTGAAACCTGACTCATCTATTAAACGGTGGAATAATTTACCTCTGGATGATGAAGAGGAGCGAGATTCCGAATACGTCAAAGAAACTTCCTTTATGGATATACATCTGCAATATCCGCAGACATTTAATCCCGCTCGCTTTGATTCCTACGTGGTAGCAGAAGATTTTCCGGAGCGATTTATTCGGTTTAGGCTTCTGGTTCATAGAAACAAATGGATGAGGCGAAACTGTTGCCCAGTTCCGGATTTTCTTATCTATAATATGTTGCTTGAAATTTATTCCTATCTATTCAACCCGTTCTGGTTTGGTGGGGCATCACCGGATCGAACTACGAAACAATTTTTTCACGAAAGTTCATAGAACAAATCTTAGATACCCTTCATTCTGTCTGGATCTCTAGCAATAAAATTAGGAGCCAAATCAGTGAAAGGAAGATCTATATTTTACTTTCACTTATAGAGATAATTCTGTTGTAGCATCTCAAATAGTTAAGGAACTTGAGGCCATTTCATGAGTCTTTCTGCTTAGGAAGAAGGTTGAAAAGGAGCAATAGCTTATTCCATAGGGATTTATTTTGCAAAACCGCTTCTTAACATCACTTTAACATCACTCCTGGAGTAGATCCTTTCTAAAATTGCGGATTTACCCCCCCCCAGATGACTTATTGATTCGCTCATTCCAATCATTCGATACACCGGAATTGAGGGGGGGGGGTGAGAAGAGAACGCACAAATCACTTCTTCCTCAATTGCTAGGGCTGGAAGTAAGCATGATAGTGAATCATTCACTGGTTGGTGAGTCATGGTTCGACGCGATTTGATTTGGCATATGGGGGAGACGCAACTGCCCAATTAGTAGGAATTATTGACTGACGTAGATTTGGACGAATCTCCCCGGGTAGGATTCGAACCTATGACCAATCGGTTAACAGCCGACTGCTCTACCGCTGAGCTACCGAGGAAAGTTGAGCTACCGAGGGAAGTCGCAGGGAATTCAGTCTCGTACACACTCAAAGACCTTTGTTCTTTGAACCGCTTCTAAACCTGTACCAGGTTAAGCTTCCCCCGACATGTTGTGAAGTAGACTTTGCGTATACTCTAACCTTCATTATAGTAGGAGGCGGTGGCGGTAGCAACCCCATTTGAATGGAAGGGTCTCCCAATCATGGGATAGGGGGGGGGGGCAACCGGTCGATTGAGATGAATCCCACAAGCCCCCCCACGATCTGTATCGATCGGTCACTAATTAGTACTTCCTATTCCCCCCCCTCCAAGAGGCGTGGTAGAATAGCCGCGGGATTCTCCTACCTCGTAGCGTAAAAACAAGTAATATTACTGAGGGACAGGAGGGGGAGATATGGAGATGGGGAAGATGAAAAATAGTCGGGAGAAATGAACGCGAATTGGAGCTTCGTGAAACGAAAGTAGCAGTTTACGGCAAGGGCGGAATTGGGAAATCAACAACTAGCTGCAGCGGGAGAATAGTTCCAATAATTAATCCAAATAGATATTGGGATATCCTCCCACTTTTTGCATGTCGTATACTCTCGCCGCCAGAAAGGTTTGATGCACCAGTTACGTTGATCAATCCATCAATTACCCATTGATCCAAATGTGAAATTAACTTGCCAATTGAAATTACACTCTGCACGAAGTAAATTTTGTAAAAATAATCAATATAACCTCTATTCATGGACCAATTTCCGGCGGGAGCTAAAAAAGTATCTACTACTCTCCCCCTTCCCAACTTCCCACTACCTCTTGTACCAGAAATTTTACCAAATTGTCCATAAACTTTGAAAGAAGTTGATAACCCAATAAGAGATAAACTAAGTGAAGGAATTGAACTTATTAATACTTCCGCCAATTTTCCAAAATTTCTATTAACTTCGGAGAGAGACGGGATAGAAATCAGCCAGTCAAACAGAAAGTTCGGACCATATCCTCCTTGAGTCGAATCAACTCCGATCAATCCACCGAGTAAGGTGGGTATCGCCAAAATAATGAGAGGCAATGCCATACAAAAATTTGATTCTTGGGGATGTAGCAAATTTGGTTCAGGATAAGATTGAATTGTTCGTTCATAAGATCGATCTCTTTTGGAGATGGGTACGGTCGCAAAGTTTGCTACCTCTGCAAATTCTTCTCGCTCCACATCTAGTGAAGCGAAATTACTATTGGTTCGCCTAGTAAGTAAGTCCAATTGATCCCCACCCCACGAGTGAATGACATATTCAGATGGGAGGGAGATATGAGATTCAATGTAATTTATCTGATTGGCACGAAAATCTCCCTCAAATGTTAGGAGATAGATACGAGACGTATAAAACGCAGTAAGTCCTGCCGTACTAGAAGCTATTAACCCAAGATAGGGAGAGTTTAACCAACTTTCCGCAATAATTTGATCCTTAGACCAGAAACAAGCAAGTGGAGGTATACCACATAAGGAAAGGGTGCCTGGAGGAAAAGTAATTCCAGTAATTGGCATACATCTTCGCAAGCCGCCCATGAGAAATATATTTTGACTTCTGGAAGGAGAGTATCCAACCACCTTTTCCATAGAATGAATAACTGAGCCGGAGCCCAAAAATAGCGAAGCTTTTGAATAAGCATGAGTGATGAGGTGAAATAAGGCGGATTGGGAAGCACCGATACCTGGAGCCAGTACCATATATCCTAACTGGGACACGGTCGAATAAGCCAGACCCCGTTTTAGGTCTTTCTGAGCGAGAGCTAACGTGGCACCCGATAAGGTTGTTACTCCACCTACCCAAGAAATGGTAGACGTAGCTAGAGGCAGTGTCGAAATAAGCTCGAAAATTCGAGCTATGAAGAAAATTCCGGCAGCCACCATAGTAGCTGCATGAATAGGAGCCGATATAGGGGTCGGTCCCTCCGTGGCGTCTGGTAACCATACGTGAGGTGGAAATTGAGCAGACTTGGCAATCGGACCTATAAGAAGTAGAAGGGCAATTGTATTAGCAAAGATCGGATTGACGACGCCGTTGCTAGTTAATTCGACAAATCAGTCACACAATTCGTAAGTATCAAAACTACCAGTTATCCAGTAAATGCCTAATAAACCCAAAAGTAATCCAAAATCCCCTATGCGATTGGTGACAGAAGCTTTTTGACAAGCATTTGCAGCACTCGATCTCGCGAACCAAAAACCGATTAGTAAGTAAGAACACATTCCAACTAATTCCCAAAATACGTAAATTTGTATCATATTGGGGCTGAGAACTAATCCCAACATTGATGCCACAAATAGACTTAAGTAGGCATGAAATCTTGCATATCCTTAGTCATGACACATATAACTATCGCTGTAAACCATCACCGGGAGACCTACGGTAGTAACTAATATTGACATGATGAGAGTAAGCGGATCGATGATAAGACCTATTTTCGGACGGAAATCACTTTTTGGAATCCGAGCCCACAAATACTGCTGGATAGAGTGAGTCGCAGTCTGCCTCCAAAATAAGGCGAAGGAGACAAACATAGCGACAACTAATGAGAAGATATTAAAAGCTGCGCACCAGCGTCGCAAGCTTCTCGTTGCCTTTGGAAAAAGAGATGAAAGAGATCCAGTTAAACAAGAGGCTACCAACGGACACGAAGGGGTGATACAAGCAGATTTATTTGAAAGTTCCACGGCCGTATTAAATCTAAGTTAAATTTGTTACTGTTTCTCATTCTCTGCGGTTAAGAGTCAAAGATGAAACTCTGGGAACAATATGAAGTAGAATAAGTAGAACTAATTAAATTAATTTTTAGTTAAGCAGGGAATTTGACCTGCACAAATTTGAGTTTCGCGTAAGGAGTAAGAGACATATATATATATATATATATATATATATATATATATATATGTGGGAGGCTTGACAATATTTAAAGATGACCTTGATACTTATTCAAGTTAGATAATTCAAATCGGGATAGGTTTGCAAATCACACTTTTAGTATTGGAGAGGAGGAAGTGGGGAAAGAATGGGTAGAGAGATAAAATTGGGGTGAGCAGATATGCAATAATTGACATCGGTGGCAAACAGCTCCGAGTGGAACGGGGAAGATTCTACGACGTTCGACATCTTGTCCCGATTCGAAACACATTGAAACCCAATGGAGAAATGGTAATAAATCGGGTTTTACTTATTTGTAACGGATCTAGCATCAATTTTGGCCACCCGTGGTTACGTGACGCAGCTGTCAGAGGCAGAATTTTACATAGTTGTGTCGGTAAAAAACTGGTGATACAACGGATTCACCCTAAGAGGAAAACATGACACATCTTTGGATGTAGAGGAGATATGATTCGATTCGTTATTGATTCAATTCACTTCGGCGGTAAGAACCTAGACGAAGATTAGATAATTCTTTCTCTCCCTTTACCAAATTGATATATACACCCGGAAGATTGATAGAACAGGCGTTCAACTTAAAAATCTTCCACCTCCTAACCTCCCTACGTCCTCGCTCACTCCCATTTAATTACCTCTCCACTATATCTATTCCACCGATACATATCAATATAGTTTCAAGTCAGTCACAGGAGGTAATAGATATATGGCAGTACCTAAAAAACGGACTTCCAGCTCGAAAAAGAAAATTCGTAACCGCACATGGAAAGCTGGACCTGTAGAAGTAGCATCAGTAGCTTTTTCCCTGGCCCAATCTGTTTTAACCGGCCGTTCAACAAGTTTTTACTATGTAACTGAGGAAGTGACGGAAGAGAGAGACTCCTCTGGAAATTAGGATTACCCTTCCGGTCACTACATTTCGATGACGTATATATATATATATATATACTACATATCTAAGTAGGAGGTGGGTGAATAGATGAGACGTTTCGAGGCAGAGAAGTAAAGGTAGGACATCAACCGGTACTAGTACAGCTAGGATTAACGGGAAACCAACTTTTTAGTATGTAACTTTTTAGCAAGAATGCGGGGGTTAACTAGACAATTTATTTCTAGTACCGGTTCAGCAACTTATCACGTAAGTAATTTTGATTGGTAAATGTTGGACTCAGTAGGTGACGAGGCAGACGTTAAAAGTTTGTTCCCTTCCCATAGGAGTTAATGGGTAGCTAATTGGTAGCTATTACTTCAGATCGGTAGTTGGGAGAGGAAATAGTGAGATTGATGCAACGAGGTAAGGGAGAAGAAGGGGGAGGAGGAGGGGGAGGAGGAGGGGGAGGAAGAGGAGACACTATATCTTCTCAGAGTATGAACAGAGACGAAGTAAACGACTCCGAAGGGAAATGAGTTGAAACTATTTTCAATTTTCTTCTTTCCTCTCGGAGTTTCTCCTACGAGGTTTTGGATAGCAAATCTTTGCTACACCTAATTGTATTTCGACTCCCCAATTGATTATTTGCGGAGAAACCAAATCTTTAATTAGTGCTTTTTCATACATCTCGTGACTTCGCTATCAGTCGGAATAGCAGGATTTGAACCTGTGACCTCCATCACCCCAAGATGGCGCGCTACCAAACTGCGCCATATTCCGTCACTTCCTTATATATACATATATAGATGTGCGGCATCAAATACTAGTACTAACATCATCTCTGCTTAACAAATTGTCTGTGGCTCCGATGTCGCAGTTGCTTCAATACTCTATTTATGGAGGAGCTCTGCCTATCTCGCCGCTTGGATTACATCTTGGATAAGGAGACGTTGACGTGCCGCCCCAAATTGATATAGAATAGTTATGCATCTACCGATTTTCCTCCCCTTCAGAGGAAGCCGCTATGGTGAAATAGGTAGACACGCTGCTCTTAGGAAGCAGTGCCAGAGCGTCTCGGTTCGAATCCGAGTAGCGGTATTCAAAAATTTTTCATTTTTTACCCTCACATGTTTTTTACCCCTACATTATGAAGTGATATCTGCAAGAGGTAAAGAAGATAGACTTGTTTCACTGATAGCTACGTAAGTAATTATGTAACAAGTATTTGCAACTCTTTCCCTATGGAGAGATAGATATCTAATATCCGATTCAATGGAATTTTCATATCGGTAGGAATTAAAGACTAGTTTCTACCCAAGTTGCGGAACCCAAAATCTTACCCCCTTTAACCTGGGGGGAGGAGGTAAAGAGTAGAATATTACTTAGATCGTAATAAGCTTCAAGCTCATTGAATTAAGTTTTGGTAACTTACCGGTTCTTCCTCACCACAAAGTATATCTATATGGAACGCGCTTCTATCCATATTTCGTTTTTTATGCTTCTTTCTGCTACTTCGCTAAATCTGATTAATCTATTTCATGAATTTGATAAGTCAAACAAATTCAGTAGTAAGGGTATGACAATTGCTTTCCCCCGTACGACGGAGTTTTCAGTAAACCGATGGTTTCAAACTAGGCATTTACCGGTAAGCAATCTGTACGAGTCGTCAATGTTTCCTTCATGGAGCTTCTCTCTGTTGTACGTAATATTGGAATTCAGAAGTCGGAATAGGTTGTCGGGTACAGTTGCGGCGCTGGGTGCTATGCTGACTCACGCCTACGCTACTTTAGGTCTCCCTGAAAATATGCGACAATTCACGCGACTAGTACCTGCTTCGCAGCCTCATTGGTTGATGATGCATGTAACTACAATGCTGCTGAGTTATGCAACCTTGCCATGGGGATCCTTGTTGGCAATATCCTCGTCAAGTATTTATTGTAGTAATGTAAAAAATTACCGTGTCTTAGACTCGAGACGCAATTGCTATAATACTTCATCGAAATTGGATACTCTTACCAGAATTAATGTACGGAGTTTTTCTTATCCACCGTTTCCAAATTTGAAAAAGTGTCAATTAATTAATCGATTAGATAAATGGACTTATCAAATTATAAGTTCGGGGTTCTCTCTATTAACCATTGGTATACTTTCCGGGGCGGTGTGGGCTAATGAAGCTTGGGGATCTTATCGGAGTTGGGACCCCAAGGAGACGTGGGCGCCAGTAACTTGGCCAATACATGCTACCTACCTCCACACCAAGATGACGAACAGGTGGATGGGGGAGGGACCAGCTGCGGTGGCATCAATAGGTTTTTTCCTAGTTCGGATTCGTTTCTTGGGAGTCAATTTGTTAGGAATTGGATTACATAGCTACGGATGGATAATATAGAAGTAACGAAATTGAGATTTAATAAGACAAATTTGATGAAACGGAGGTATAAATATTTAATTCGCCGAGTTTTCAGTTTTATCAAATGAACGAAATAGAGGTGAATGGAATAATCTAATTAAGGAGGAGGGGGGGGGGGGCAGAAACAGACATTTACTAGATAAACAGTAAGTAACTGCATCTACTTCTTTGTCTGTTTCTGCTTCTCTACCCAGTTCATTTCTTATTTGTGCCTGCAGTTGCAGGTGGAAACCATTCGTGACGAGTATGTGGAAGTTAAGTATTACTAATATAACTAGAATCGGCGAGTCTTCGTAGCATAGTTGGTGGAAATCGAAACTAAGATATTTCTTCGTATCAACTGATATAATATAAATGCTACTTAGTTCAATCAAATATTTTCTGCACCTTCATTTGGTAGCCGAATATGGAAGCAGTATTGAAAGAACTTCACTATTCCGTAGAGGTAAAATTAAATTTGGATACGGACCGATACCTAGTATTGGTAGGAAGAAACGGGTCGAGGTGAAGATTTCCCTTGGACCAAAATCAATTAAATAAGGATTTGATTCATTGGCTAACCTGTAACCGTAAAACATTCGACGTAACATGGATAACAGGTAGATGGAAGCCAATACTGTGCCAGTTGCCCCCAACACTGTAATTACTGCCTTGGAGAAGAATGAATATTGCTTGGTGACAACAACTCCTAGAAATACTAATAATTCTGATACGAAACCGCTCATCCCCGGTAATGCAAGAGATGCCAGCGAGAATGTGCTAAACATAGTAAATAGTTTAGGCAGTCGAGTTGCTATTCCCCCCAACTCATCAAGGAAGGGGGTACGCGTTCTGTCATAGCAAGTACCTGCGAGAAAGAAGAGTGCCGCGCCAATTAAGCCGTGAGATATCATCTGCAACATGGCTCCGTTGATACCCGCGTCTGTCGGGGACCCAATCCCGATAACTACAAAACCCATATGGGAAATTGATGAATAGGCTATCCTTCTCTTGAGATTACGCTGACTCATGGAAGCTGGGGAAGCATATACAATTTGAATTGCTCCGAGCAATAGTAACCATGATCGGGGGAGAAAATGTGCATGAATCAGTATTTCCAAATTGATCCGAATTAATCCGTATCCTCCCATTTTTAATAATACTCCAGCTGGTAACATGCATGTGCTATAATGTGCCTCTCCGTGAGTATCTGGCAGCCAACTGTGGAGGGGAAATATTGGTAACTTCACCGCGTAGGCAATTGAGAAGCCTAAGTAGAGGGCAATTTCTGACGAGATGGGATATGGCTTATCCATTAAAGCTTGGATGGCAAAGGAGGGTACTTCGTTCCCATAAAAACTCGTGATTAAGGCTGCTACCAAGAGAAAAATGGACCCGCCGGCTGTATATAAAACAAATTTCGTGGCTGAATATGGACGCCTCTTTCCGCCCCATAGGCGTAGAAGTAGATAGACTGGAATTAGTTCTAGCTCCCACATGAAGAAAGAAAGCAAGATGTCGCGGGAAACAAACAAACCAATTTGACCGCCATACGTAACTAGCATCAGGAAGTAAAATAGACGTGTATTGCGAGTGATCGGCCAAGCCGCTAAGGTTGCCGAAGTAGTTACAAAACCCGTAAGTAAAATGAGACTCATGGAAAGTCCGTCGAGACCTACTATCCAATGAAAATTGATGGAATTTATCCAGCTAAACATTTCTATTAGCTGTATGGATTGGGAATCAAATTGGAAGTGGCAATAAAAAATATAAGTAATCATCAAAAATTCCAAAATGCAGATACCCGGAGTATACCATCGAATGATTCTGTTTCCGTCACGAGGAAGTATTGGAAGCAACAAACTGGCAAAAATTGGAAAAAGAACGGTCGTTGTGAGCCAAGGTACATTACTCGTCGTGAATGAAAGGTAGTTAGTAAAAAATAATTTTTGATACAGAAGAAACTACGCGGGTCAACTATGACGACTCGTACTCGCACTTCGCAAGTCCCGAAGCTTCAAGTACGAGTCGAAATAGTCTAACAATTACCTCTCCTGCTCCGCCACTAGTAAGCTAACCCCATACTGCGGGTGGTTTCAGCCCCTAGGTAGACACGTACGCTCGGAAAATCTGTTGGACAGGCGGATTCGCATCTTTTGCAACCTACGCAATCTTCTGTTCTGGGGGCAGAAGCTATCTGATTTGCCTTGCAGCCATCCCAGGGTATCATTTCTAGGACATCCGTGGGACATGCCCTTACACGTTGTGTACAACCGATACATGTGTCATATATTTTTACTGGATGTGCCATTGAGTTTACTTACTCCTATCAAATTTGCATACCAATTCTTCTTAGTAGAAAGGTTGAAGTGAGACTTTCTTATAGTTCCCTTTATTGTTCTGTAGCTGCCCCTTACGTAAATACTTCTTTTTCGCGCCGGGTTAACCATCTCCACTTCTTCCCCCAAATCTACCCGATCGGATCCTACCTCTCCATTTCCGACACGGACCCCTCTCCCTCTCCCGAAGAAGAAGTTGTTGGCTACTTATAAGATACAATGTAAGGTATTAAGCCAATTTAGTGAATCGAGATAATCTAGTTGGGCAGAAAATCAACTAGATTGGTAAAATCACTTCATCTATTTATCAGTCACCATTTTAACAGATTAAATTGATCAATACGAGTAGATTTTCTATTCCGTTGGAGAGAGAGGGCAATGGATAATCCGGCGGCAGCCTCGGCAGCTGCAACAGCTATCACGAATATGGCAAATACTTCCCCCCCCGTTCGCCTCCCCTCCAATAAATTTGAAAATAGAATAAAATTTAGATTAACTGCATTAAAAATTGACTCAAGACTCATAGGTGCCCTAACCATATTTTTACTTGTAATTAAGCCGAAAGATCCGACACGCAAAAGGTAGGTACCTAAAATTAGTCCGTGTTCAAACATGATTTATTGAAGCCCCCCCCCGAAAATTTCGATGAGTCAATTTTTTCACGACCTTATCTTATATGTAGTGAGAATCTGGAATTGATCAGAAAGATGAAAAATTCTTGCGAGATGGCGAAGAAGATGATTTTTCATCAGTTGTGACTGTGTCCTCGTCCCGCGCCGAGTTGATTGCTCCCACCAAAGCAACTAGAAGGGGTATTGAAAGAAGCTCGAACGGGACTAGAAATTTACTAAGTAATGTATACCCGAATTGGCGGACGTCAATCCTGGGTATATCTGTCAGAAGAGTCTCCGATTGATTAACAAAACTGATGCCGAACCAACTTGTATTATAAATGGTACTAGCCAATGCCAAAAATAGTGCTGTGCAAGCTCCCGAAGTGGCGAGGTACCCCACACCCCAAGTATTGGAACTAGATTGAGCCGATTTCTCAGTAACCATTACAGCAGACGCAATTAATACATTTATAGCTCCTACATAAACAAGCGGTTGTGCGGCAGCTACGAAATCGGCGTTCGATACGAAGTATGGTAAAGATATACTAGTAAAAACCAACCCCGAAGAGAAAGCAGAGTAAGCCGCGTTAACAAATGATATTGTGCCCAAACTTCCTAGTAGAATACCCAATTCTATTAGTGACAAAATAAATTCATGAATTAATTCGGATAGATTCATTGGACGCAACTACTTAAATGTTTCATGATATCGTCACCTGTACCTCGTGTTTTCCCCTTCTATTTCAGTTACAAATAGCCAAGAAAATCCATTCATCTTTCAAGATATCCAATTAATTTGCAGGTAATTCATTAGATTTTCGATTTTTTATGCTAAACCTTCTAATTAAGTAATTAAAAGGTTAATTAAGTCGAAATCGCTTGGGTCGAAAAATCTTGAGATATGGAAAGAGGTAGACGACCCAAAGCCGTTTGATCTTGGTTTAGTTCATGACGATCGTAGCTAGGAAGTTCATACTCTTCAGTCATTGACAAGCAATTTGTCGGACAGTATTCGACGCAGTTTCCGCAAGAGATGCAAACTCCGAAATCGATGCTGTAGCTTCTTAACCGTTTTTTCCTAATATCCCTCATAAGGATCCAATCTACAACTGGCAGATTAACCGGGCATACCCTGACGCATACTTCGCAAGCAATACATTTATCAAATTCAAAATGGATGCGTCCACGAAATCGTTCAGATGATAAATTTTTTTCATATGGATATTGAACAGTTATAGGTGAACGATTCGAATGGTCTAACGTAATCGTGAAGCCTTGACCTATGTATTTCGCAGCTTCTATGGCTTGTTGTCCGTAGCTTCCAAATTCAATTAGTGTGGAAAACATAGAATAAGTAACTCCAGCCTACTACCCGTTTCTGGCACAAATAAACTTACATGTATAGGGTAGAAAACAAATGATATCTCCGCCTACCCTCCTTCCCAATAAATTAAAAAGATTTGACTTAAACTGAAACTGGAAAAGGGGGAAAGGGAGCTAGCTTAGTAGCAAAAGTTGAAACGAAGCTGTCGGCGACAAATTTCCCGAAGCAATAGGCAGAAGAAATTTCCATCCGAGATTTAGTAATTGATCTATTCTTACTCTAGGTAGAGTCCATCTCGTTAAGATAGAGGTAAATATAAATAGGTAGCATTTTGCCAACGTGGTGATAATACCCAACCCTGACGTCAATACGTGAAAAGACTCACTGCTACAATCTGGGAGATGATAATCCTGTCCAAAATTTTCAAGGAAGGGGATTGAAGAATCCCATCCACCCAGATGTAAAATTGTCACAAGTGGTGAGGAAGCCGACAGATTTGAGTGAGAACCAACATAAGATAGACCAAATTTTATTCCTGAATATTCAGTCTGATAACCTGCAACTAGTTCCTCCTCCGCTTCTGGCAGATCAAATGGTAGCCTCTCACATTCTGCTAATGACGAGATGAAAAATGCTACGAATCCTATAGGCTGACGCCAAAGATTCCACCCTATGAAACCATATTTAGATTGTGTCTCCACTATATCAACTGTACTCAAGCTACCAGATAATGGTAGTCGGCGGACCCCCCCCCCCCCCCCTCCCGCCTCTAATTCGAAACCGTACATGAAATCATAGTTTCATACGGCTTCTCATCAATTTTGGAGAGAGGTATTAGCAGCATATAGTACTACCTGTAGTTAAGGTAGAAATTACCAACTTAGATTAACGAGATTCCGTTTGCCACAACAAGATAGTTGCTTCCGAATCTATCTCAACCTCATATTCTTCTTTGGAGGTTGCGACCTGCTGCGAAACTGAAAATTATCAAGTTCAACATATATCTCTGGCACTTCTAAGGAGAACCAATGGAATTACTTCCAGTTCCATTTCCGGATAGAAATAGAAGCGATTAGTTTAGCGACGTGGTTGTTGTACCAAGTCTCGAGCTAAAACTGAAGAAGACTTGTAATCAAATTTGTGGTCACCAAAATTACTATTACTGTGGGGATTACCTCGTTCCAAGTGGTTATCGTCGCAGTGAACGGGACTATACTCGAGACTGAAATAGGTTGGATGTACCACTCAGCTGTCCCTACCAAGACTGGGTCCACCTCATGTAATATAAGTAGGAGAAGCCGGCAAAAATCTTCTTTTTAACTATATTGGTACTCAAGTTGCCGATAGTTATTACTAGAATTATTTCCATCTGGCAAATCTCTTGCGCATATTGGTGTTTCTTACCGCTCACTTTTATTTCAGTTAATCCTAAGGGGAGTCGAAGAATGACTACCTGTTCCCGCGTCAAGTCTGGAGGTATTCTAGCCTAGACCTGGGGTGAAATGGCATTTACCACTCGGATATACTTCTACGCCCGTACATGGGGTATGGGCTTCGAACCCGTGACGGCGGAAACGCCGTTTGATCTCACCCGAAAGACTATTTGGTTTATTACTTAATAATAAATACCTTCATACTACCTAATGGTAGCTAAATATCCTTATTTATTATTTCCGTCTGGCGAGTCGCACGTAGGGATGCAGATGATATACACAAAGCCAGGGGGATTTCGTAACTGATAGATTGGGCGGCGGCCCTAAGACCACCTAGAAAAGAGTATTTGTTATTTGAGGAATATCCCGCAATAAGGAGACCCAAGGGGGTAACACTTGAAACGGCGACCCAAAAGAAAACACCTATAGCCAGATCAGATAAAATGATACCTTGGTTAAAAGGTATTACCAGATAACTTAGTAGGACTGGTATTACTGCAATGGCTGGTCCGGCGGCAAATAACCAGGCATCACCATTGGATGGAATAATGTCTTCCTTTAATAAAAGTTTGACTCCATCCGCTAGGGATTGAACAATTCCCAGTGGACCCGCATATTCCGGTCCGACACGTTGTTGCACCCCCGCAGACACTTTCCGCTCAAGCCACACAATAACCGATACCCCCGCCGTGACTCCCGTAACTAGAATAAGGGTATACACTAGAATCCAAATTAATTCGAAAGATTTTGTTGCAACTTCCAACTCATTAAATAATTTAACTAATTGTTTCCCACAAATTTCGATATAAGTTGCCATTTCAACGGTCAACCTCTCCCATAATGATATCTATACTACCTAATATTGTCGTGATATCTGCGAGCTTCATTCCTTTTACTAATTGGGGAAGAATTTGCAAATTTATGAAACCAGGTGGACGAATTTTCCATCTCCAGGGGAAGACACCACCATCTCCAATCAAAAAAATTCCCAATTCTCCTTTGGGGGCTTCTACCCTTACGTAATGTTCTTGCTTAGGTAACTTCAAAGTGGGGGAAGACTTCTTCCCGACGAATTGATAATTGAAGCCACCCCAGTCTATTTCTCCCTTCTGTTGGATAAGACGTCGACCTTCCAAATTTTCATATGGACCTCCTGGAAGAAGTTTCAGCGCCTGCTTAACGATATTTATGGATTCCCTCATTTCGTCAATTCGTACCAAGTAACGTGCCAGGGAATCTCCCCCCTCCTGCCACTTAATTTGCCAATCTAGGTTGTCGTAACATTCGTAGTGATCGAGTTTGCGGAGGTCCCATTGAACTCCCGAAGCTCGTAATACAGGTCCAGATAAGCCCCAACTGATAGCTTCTTGTCTACTAATGAAGCCTACCCCCATTACTCGTTTCAGAAAGATGGGATTTTTCGTAATTAATCGTTCATATTCGCGAACTTTTGGGAGGCAATGGTGGCGGAAGTCTAAACATTTGTCTACCCACCCGTAAGGTAAATCCGCAGCGACCCCTCCGATTCGGAAGTAATTGTGCATCATTCGCATGCCGGTAGCAGCTTCAAACAAATCATAAATCATTTCTCTCTCCCGAAATATGTAGAAAAATGGAGTTTGCGCACCAATATCTGCCAGGAATGGTCCAAGCCATAACAGATGCGAAGCTATCCGGCTTAATTCAAGCATGATTACACGTATATAGCTAGCTCTTCCGGGTATTTGAATATTAGCCAGCTTCTCCGGCGCATTGACTGTTGCTGCTTCAGTAAACGTGGTGGCTAAATAGTCCCATCTTGTTACGTACGGGAGATATTGCGAGGTGGTGCGGTTCTCGGCAATTTTTTCCATTCCTCGATGCAGATATCCCAAAATTGGTTCGCAATCGGCAACATTCTCACCGTTTAAGGTGACAACAAGTCGAAGGACGCCATGCATAGATGGGTGATGAGGGCCCATGCTTACTGTAACCGGATCTAGTTCTTCAAGATGCATACCTGTAAATCATTTCCTTTCTCCCCAGTAAATATCGTGGCATCTAGCTTCGCCAAAATAAGTTGTGTCAACTATGACACGTTAAGGCGTTAAACCGCTACTCAATCATTAAGGCTTCCTTTCCTCAGACCCCGAATACCTAAAGTTTTTACAACTTTGGCATATAGGATTGTATTCTTATCAGATAGAGAAATTAGAAGACGTTTACGTCTACCAAGTAATTTTCGTAAACCTCTTCGAGATGAATAGTCTTCGGAATGTGATTCCAAGTGGGAGGTTAGTTTCAAAATCTGATGAGTCAAGTAGTAAATTTGGGAGGCGGTGGATCCAGTATCTTTATTTCCATCGACTAGCTGTGCATCAATAGATTTACATCTGTTCGTAGTAGTAATATTAATAATAATAATTACGACTGCTTGCCCTACTTCAAATTGATTATAAACTATTTAGTCACCAGTTGCAGCAATAGAACCTTGGACGAAAATGAAGTCTGATGTTTTCACGTGTAATATGGCACCCCGTCGAGGGGTGAGTGTGGGCTTCTATATCTCACCCACGAACAGTTACGCCCCCTACCGCGACTCACGTTAAATATACTATGTGTAATTAATTGAAATTACTCATGCAGAGATTACTCCGATTCACTAATGTGTGTGTAATTTGGAGATATCCTAGAGGACTCAGTACGATCCTTGGGGTGTAGCGATATTTCGATAAAAGGGGGGGCGCGGGGGAGGGTTGTAGTAGGCGTTAGCTTAGCCCATGGAAAAAGATTCAAAGGGACTAAGAGATCCGAAACGGTGAAGTACCTGACGGATACCGAGCCCTGGGAAGGGTTTAGCGGAGAAAAGGAGGTATTTGAAGAATCAGCGCGTACGGACAGACGGGACGACGAGGATGATGAGGGCGACCATGTCGACCATGCCGACCATGTCGACTTTTCTGAACTTGGGGAGAGAAAGTAGAAAAATAGACCCGCGAAGGAGGAACGTGAGGAGGATGGCAAACATCGCGCCGGGTTAACCCTACAAGGCCCACCTAGAAGAACTAAAGGGGCATTAGATGCTCTATGCGATCTTATTGGTAGAAGGGTGGGTAATCTAACAAGGGCCGAGGAAAAAAGAACGGAGGCATTCTTACCAAAACACCCTCGGTTGATCCAGAGTTGTTTGTCAAAGGGCCAAGAGGATTGGACCGAGGAACGGCTTGTGGAGGGAGGAGGCTAACACGATCGTGAAATGCAACCGACGTAGGAAGGAAACGGTGGAACAGCTCCACGCAGCCCTTGAGGCGGAATCACTACCCCACCTAGAACTTCCCCCCAAACTGGAGCGGTCTACCACCACGGGAAGGGTAGTATACCCCCTCGCCCAAGGTATGGAGGAGAGCCTGGGGAGGCTACGGGCGCACGCCGGCTGTTACTCAGAACTTATAGGTACGCTCAACGACGGTGCGCAAGAGCTAGTAGACACCAGTTACATGCTCTCTCGTCTGTCTCGTAGGCAAGGTAGCACCTACTATAATCAATCGTAGATGCCCCGTCAAAAGGCTTTTTGCTTCGCCTCATGTAGGACAGAGGAGTTATCCGAAAATCGTTCCTTATACCACAGAGGGTTCTGGGACGATAGCGTGTCTCCGCCAGGGTTGCAAGAGAGTTTTATAAAGGGGCTGTCCGGCAAGCACTTGCTTCCGGAATCAATAGTTCTGGACGAGATCGATATGGTGGCCTGCCACACCGGTATCTATGTTGGGCTAACGGGAAGCGTAGCCGCCCCGCACACTTGGGAGGCCTATCAAACCGGAGAATTCTGGCCCCACATTCTATCCCAGTGGGGAGGGAGTATACCGAAGAAACTGCTTAAGACAACACCTTAATCGGGATTAAACGGAGCTAGTAGTTAAACGGAGCTGGTATGGGAGAAGGGGGGTCCATACGAACCAAGGTTGAGGATGCGTTTGCCGACTTAAGTGGAGGCGAGCTAAAACAGTGCGTGCAGGAAGTCCTGCGCCATCCTATTCTTGTGGAGCTTGCACAGTTCCAGTTAGCCTCGGGACGCCGGGATAAGATATATATTCCCTCCCGTGTACAGCCCTATTACGGCCAGGTTGAGGAGGAGCGGAACGGTGGAAGAAGTGGAAGTAGATACCACGCAGGGCTTCTCTCCTCGCGTGCTTTAGCCTCGCATGAGGTGGTTCTTCTTGCTTATATAGCCGACTGCGTCTTCCGCAATGGTCTTGGCGTTCCTCTGAGTTTAGAGAATGACGGGCTCCTGCTTCCTACCCGTTCGTTGCTCCGAAACCAGGTGTTTATGCAGCTAAACACTTTCTCACAGCCGCGCAGTTTGGATCTGCTTGGTGTAAAAATACCTCTAGACAGAAAAGAGTAGGCTGGTGTGACATGATAGTACAGGGGAAAATCCCCCCACGAAATGATTGAAAAAAATTACGCGAGTGGATATTGTCAAGTCGAATATTTGGACCTGAAGGTAGAATATTTGGCAAGCTCTTCTTCCTCGAAGTCGCTACTTGGAGGCCGAATATATGGACTTGGAGGTAGAATATTTGGCAAGCTCTCCTCCTTCGAAATCGTTACTTGATAGCAGAATACTTCCCCAAGTCAACATAGTCGATATCTTCCTGCTCTATAGTTCTTCCATCCACTTCCCATTCTTGCGATATTCCTGAGAAACCTCGACATAGTCAACATAGTCGACATCTCGGTACTCTACATTTATTCTACCTATCTACTTCTTTCATGTCTCGAAAATATGGGATTTTCCCCTCCGCCCATCATTCTCTTTCAACGTCACTAAAGGAGAGTTTTATGCACACTATCGGTACAATGATTGGCTTTTTTGGCTTATTAAAGTATGCCCTTGATCGGGTAACGATTGATAACGTCCGCCATTTCCGGGAGGCTGTTACCGTAGCTTTGAGACGGAATGGGAAACTTAGTAAGGGTGATCAGAGTAAGCTAGCTCTCGACATAGGTAGCCGCATGTGGTCTCGTCTGGTCGACGATACTAAAACGCGTAATGTCATCCCTTCTTTCAGGCTTGGTTCTTCGATCAGTTCCTTTTATTGTCTCACGGTGCCTGGGTTTGTGCGATTTGCCCTCTTCATTCCTACCTTTGTCTTAACTTATTCCGTTCGCTACTCATCGGGGGTAAGAAGCTGGAGGCGGTTAGGAAGCAAACTCGCGCAATGGCCATCGAGGGGCTTTGGATCTTTATTATACCGATGGGAGCCGCCATCCTTATAGCTGCGGTCCTTGTTCGAGAGGTGCAATACGTGCGAGTGGTTAGCGGGGAGGGGCCAGCAGGACCTGCTTGATCCCCCCCCCTTCCCTTTTCGCCTCGCCTGTTTTTTATTGTGGTGTACACGACTAGAGGCTTATGGTATTGATGTACACGTATATCTTCGGCATTCGTTGCTCGTTTATCCATTTGGTGGGTGGGTCTTCCCTTACGCTTTGCTACTGTTTAGGTGATCTTTCTGAAGCGATGTGCTGACGTTTCCGGGGGTGCTCCCATCTAAGCCTGCTTATCCATTACCGATCATTGATACCTATCTATCTCGCGCGAAGGAGGAGGAGGAGGATGTAACCAATGACAAACATAGCCGATGATCGTAACCCCTCGCAGGGCAGGCTACCTCTCGACTCCCTTAGTCTTAAGCTAGATTCCCTGAAATACCTGCTGCCTGAGGACTGGATCTTAAACAATATCGTGGAGGTTCGGTTGCCTCTCAAGACGACCTATCTCTTCTATACGTACCACTGCAGTATCGAACGTTTACCCTGCGTACCTATTCAGGCCTTTAACCGTACCCCTACGGAGTTGATGACTTCGCAATGGCCTGCTGCGCGTCGGCGCCGGTCCGCTCGAGGTATGATGTATGACAACACCACTTCAAGGGATTGGGCCCCTGAGTCTGATGTGCCCCCGCCTCCGGGGGGGGGGGGGGCCTTCTGGTGTCTTCGCGTTATGCGCTGCGTAATCGGACGACTCCTCCCCCCCCCGTAGGAGGGGAGTAAAGAGATGCCCGGTTAGGCGCGCGTGGTTGCGCTCCGTACGTATCACCCCATATCATTGCCACGGATTGGCGGGGGGCCTTCGCAAATGTAGTACCTAAGAAGAAACAATCTAATATCCATAGGGAGGTTCCGTGAAAGACGAAGACAAATTGGAAAGGAACTTAGCCGGGCCGGGCATCTTTCTAGGAAGATTGCCGAACAGTCTTCGGCGCGCGGTAAGCCGCATCGCGGTACCAACATGCCCGTGCGGCCATCTTCGCGTAGCGGGCGGCAGGATCCTGTTCCAGATCTTCTTATCAATCCACTCCGTTTGGCCTCTACTATCCAGCCACCTGATCCTTCAAATCCTCCGTATTCCCCCCCATTCGGGGGGGTATACTGGGCGGTGATATCCATATTGACGTGGATCCGCTACCTGAAACGAGCGGCTCGCCGCCTATTACCAGACGGACTAGCCATGGGTCTTTCTCGACAGCCGTCGATGAGATATTCAACGACCCCGACCCGGGCAGTCCGCGCACTCGGTGCCATGACGAAGTAGTGGAGGAGCCCGACATGAAAGAATTCGAAAATCCGATAGACGCGGTTAACCTTAACGTGATAGGGGCGCACACCCCCCCGACAGGATATGCGGAAAGAGAAGAACCGACAATGCAGCGTCTCCCGAAGGAAGTCCACCAAATATAAGTAGCACCCACACTTGCCGGGGTGCCTGCCTTTATCTCGACAATTGATGGAAGACGCGCCGGGTGGGGCGCCGTGAGGCTAGCATCAAGGCAGTCGAAAGGGGGGTAGGGGCTGCCCTTCGAGGCCTTAGGGATACACACACATTAGAAGCTTCGCGCCCCGTTTGATATTCCTTCTACTTCGTTAATGCCGATTAATGGGATACATTCGAAATTTAAGCATCGTAAATCGGCTCCCGGTGATAATATTGAAAGAGAATCTGCCAGTGCAGGCTAATTCTTCAAAGCGATGGCTAGGCCACATAAATCGCTTAATCTCTTGAGCACCCCCTAGTTCCGAAGGCTCATATTCCTTGCTACTTCGGATGTGGCAAATCTTCGAGGTAGAATCAAATTTGGAATCGAGATAGTGTGCCCCCAATTTTGAAGACTTCGAAATTAGCAGAGATCGAAGGAATCGGAATTCCCGTCGACGTCGCGCAGGCAAGAGATCTTCAACATTATAAACCTGAGATCGATTTCTGTCTACTTCTTTGGCAATAAGTGACAATTTTGAAATATAGGTATCACTGTAGACTCTTCCGTACAGCCGTTTCCCAACTCTACTTCTCAACCTAAACTTGAATTTTAGCAGGGGATTAATTATTTTGTATAGCAAATTTTGGTCATCAAGTAAGATCGATAAACGATGAGCTGAAAGAACAGACAGATCATAAAAGAGGTCAAAGTTTGTTGTCGCATTGAAATATAGGTTTAGTAGGTCGGAATCTACATTGGTATTCGCGCAAAGTGTGACGAGATCGTGTTCATCTTCCAACATTCTTACGATAGCTGTCAGACTTCTCAAATTTTCCAGTTTCGCTTCAGATTTCCATTTCCACTGAAATAGATAATCCATATCTTCTCTCTCGTCTAACATTATTTCGTACAGTTCATCAGATACTTCTTGAAATCTACGAGTTACATCTAGTACTACCCCGTATGTAGTATTATCCCTCAAAATAGGATCTACGGACCCCCTTCTCTCCTTCTCGAAGGGGCTTCTTGTTCCCGCAAAATCTGTAACTAGCCACGGCACCAAATCAAATTTGGAGTTAAATTTGATTTCCAAATCAGAGGTGCGGAAATTCAGTAATTCATTCATTCTCTTCCGTCTCGCTTTAGTAATTCTCGAGATACGATTTCCGTAGTAAAATTTTCTTTCCATAACATCTTGTCGGATGGAAAATTTTTGTACATCTCCACCTCGTACGAAATCAATCAAACTTTGTAATAAATATCTACGTCTGCGAAGCTTACTGAAATTTCTGACCCGATCCCTAAGGAGGGGCTTCTTGGCATATATAGAGTAATTATGTAACTTGTCTCTGAGGACGTAAAATTCTCGTTCATTTGCAAATCTCCCTTCGATATTAATGAGTTCGTTTAAGAAATTGGAACTAGTTTTCCATCTGGAAGGTGCGACGTCGCGCCAAAGTATTAGTGGCAAGTTGTGGCTGGAAAAACAATCTAACCATTTATTCCAATTATTTGTGTCCAAATCACATAATCTCTTCAAAAATCCCCACTCTTCTATGCAGTTCAAAACGTGTTCATTGAAAGATTTATTTGCAAATTTGTTAGTCGCTTCACCATTATCAAGTGAAGTGCTTGCGCAATTACTTACCCCATCCGGGCTTGAAATGGTTGACTCGTACTCAACGAGAAGCTCCGAGGAATTTTGCGAGCAAGTCGAGGGTTGCTCAAATTTGTAAGAGTTTAAGTTATTGTCCCGGTATCTGTTATTTCCAGCTTCCCTCCCAATACTGCTTCCGCTACCAACTGGGAATAGATTTAGTTTCAAGCTTTTCTTCACGCTTAGATCCCAAATGCTGTTATAGAGATCAGCTTGAGATAACCATTGAGTTTTATCAAATTGTGACAATTTATTTTCGGATTTGTAACAAACTAAATCTCTTTTCCGGGTAGCATTAATAACTTCTACCAATTGTGTGTATAATGTGGCAAGTTCACTGGAGTAGTGACGTAAATCTCTGCTGACTCTTAAATACGAAATGGATGCCGCAAAATTGGATTTTTCAATTGCTTCCGCAAGAGTTATATGGAACTTCACAGCCATTTCCTTAGAACCAGCTACTTCCTCCCCACCAACTTCCGTAAAATTGGCGAGATCTGTCTCCTTCAATCCGTAATTTAAAGTTGATTCATAAGCCTCAGCTATTTCGGTGTTCGGTTGATCTACGTTCACCCTCGGGTCTAGTGGGTCTGGTAATCCAGTTACGTAATTATCCGCAACAAATTTTTTACCAGTTGATTTCTGATTGACTAATTGCCTACCAACATTATCAGCTGGTTGTACTTCCCCAACGGCAGCAATAGGTTCCCCATTTAGTCTGCCAAAATCTGAATTTAAGTCCGCCACTTCCTCCGTATCGTCATCAGGCGCCGGCTTCATCTGAGTATTATATGTCGGGACAGATTCAGCTGAGACCCCTCTGGCTTCGGAAAATAGGTTAAATTCTTTCAACAAAATTAAACTTGGTTTGAACAATTTTTCTAACTTGAAAATGGAGTCGAGAAAAAGATAGGCTTGACTAGCTCCCAGCAAAAACCTCTCCCTGCAAATTCGAATAAGTTCCTTTCTTACAGGCCTCCAGAATGATGGTTGCTTTTGGATATTTCCAAAAGGTATATCTGTCTGATATCCCAAAGCAGTTAAATAAGTAAATCTGGGCCTCTTTTGTCTCAACTTCTGTTTGTTTCCCGACATCTGACTCCCAATTGATTCAACTTCCAGATATTTATTCCGAAGAGTCAGTCTTTCTTTCTTGCGAGCGGAGTGCCAAGGCTTCAACCGAAAAGGATACGCTATCTTGATCTGCATACCCTCTCTCAACCAGCGCGGGGGAAGTTGATCCTGCGAAAACTCTTCGCCATCAAATGTACAATTAATATGAATTTCCTTCCTCCACTTCGTCCAGTCTTTACTCCATTCAGAATTTTGCCGAAGCAAGATACGGCCAATAGTTTTAGAAACTATAAGTATAGGTAACTTTACAAACTTGCGAAATCTTGATTGAAAAACCAGCATGTAACCCCTTCCATTATGAATGGGAACTATGTCTGATCTAGCTGCTACAGCTGAGCGAGCAAGTCTCGACTGGCTTAAATCCTTTTCCGTCAATGTTGGGGAAGTTAGTTGCTGTCCAAGCCGGTAATCCGTAATTTTTTTCGAGTCGGTAAGCAAATTTTCGGTCTTCGGGTTCATTATACGCTCGACGGGTAATTGAAGTAGGATCGGTACTTCTAGTAATCTGAGGAAGAAAGCCGAACGCACCTTCTCCTGAAGTGCTTCCCATAGCAATGTTTTTCGTCTTCTGGATCGCATGGATCCCTTCAAGAATTTTCGGCGAAAGTCTGATATCCTTGCATATCGTTTCACTAATTTTGATAATCTGGGTTTTCCCTTTGTAAACGTGAAGCCGACATTCCGTAATTTTCTGTGACGGATATCACCGTCTGCCCCCGGAAAGTCGAATTCGGGATCAAAATATAGTTCGTTACTACGAGCCAGATTTGCACCTAAATCTTCGATGTTGTGGGGTATGCATACTCCTTTTTCCACAGCTCGGAAGCATCTCTGACCGTCTACTGAAAATCTACTTGCTAGGAAAATTTGATCAAACTTGTGGCAACCTTCCTCCCGCGTTATATAAGTTAGAAATAATGCTCTATCCTCGGAATCCAAATTTAGTATTTCCTCCCAAGTGACAACAGACTCGGACGGAGATCTTATTCCTTTGAGAATTTTCTGCACGTCGTAGTCATACAAAACTCGATTTTTGAACATGAAGTGGAATATACGTTGAGCCCTCACTGGCAAAGTTTCCCACGGAAGAAGATTCATGCTGCCTCGTCTTAATTTCCGACTCTTTCTGGACATCCAATTTTTGATAGAATTCCCCCTAGTCGCGGCGCCACCCCTTGCCCTCCTAATCCTTCTTCTTGCCTCCAAGTCACTCCAGTTCCATCTAGCCAAATCTAACTCATCTCCTGTCAGAAATGTTTGCGGGATTGGAATTCGCATACGTAAATTACTAATGAGAGGGTCGTAGACATGGGGTACTCTTTCCTTACTACCACCAATCAAGCGACTCCTCCCCTCCATTGCTTCCGAGAAGGGAAATCCAATATCTAATAATTGAAGTCGATCTATTAATTCTTTTTGAAATATCTTGCCTCTTACTAAGTTTTGCAAAATCCAGCTTCGATATGAGAGATGGGTCCTCGCAGATTTGTGGGGTCTCGCCGCAAATTTCTCCAACTATTTCTCAAAAATCGACGAACTAGGCAACGCTGCAATGCATAACCTCTGTCTCCCATCAGTTACACACCTCTCGAAGAAATACGTAGATGTTTTCCCCTTGCAGAAACTGCTATCATCGAATCGACTATTTTTGATGAATCGATTACTCCGATTTTCTCTGGAGGGATCGAAGAAAGAGGTAGGCCACGGCTTGAAGAACCACCACAGAAGATCCGAATATTCGGCAATTTCCCAGAAAGACATTTCCCTATCATGGGGTTCATTCGTGAACTTTATAGTCCAAGAAGGAACTGGAGCTCTACCTAAATAAATCAACGCGTTAGATACAAAAATAATACTAAAAGTTGTGTAGATAGCACGTTTTACTAGCAGATATATTAGTGGCGAATCTTCTCTTACACGAATCAACAGGAACTTGGACAAGTAGTTGAACACCATGTGACCAGTTAACCAGCCCGAGAAGCTAGTTATTGCAAATATTAGATTAGTACTGTATCGGAAGAAAAAGAGGTACGCCAATCTACCCAACACAGGATTTGGCAGCAAAACGGGATTCAAAATTTGAAACAAGAAACTATTGAGAAATAAGCTAATTAAGCGTGAATCGCGCAACGAGGTGACGGGACGCAAAATCTGATAATCCGGTAAGTCATTAATTGTCAGACAAAATATAACCGCGTAAGGTATCACCGCGATAGTTAACAGGTGTGGTTTCGATAAGAAAATATAGATTGGTGAAAAATATATTGTCGAAGTAATTGCTAACTGTGCCAGCATTGAACCACTCGGAGACACAAGACCACTCAAATTTCCCCCCAAAAGAAAAGCCCTTAGACACAAGATCTGGGAAGGTCCAACGGGTAGTGTCGCTAGGAACCCGTAGTATATTCCAAAAAGTATATAAGGACTTACCAACCTCAACCCAGTTAGTGACAAACTATTTGATATATCTATATTCGTTGTAGTCTTTTTGATGTACGGGTTTATCATTCCATCTGTTTCTATCTCTCCATCATTTCGACTGGCCATGCAGATCCTTCGGTTGCTCAGTTTTCCCCATCTCTTTATTTAACCCTATGATGTCCATATGAATACCATATAAATTATATGCACAAATGTAAACTAATACAACTGATTATGAAAAATCAACTACGAATTTGAAATGGAAATTTTACTTCATCGGAAAGATTGGAATTTAATTTCTTAATCGCAGAAAAAGAGATAGAATTAACAAATTGTCGATTAAGATCTTCTAGAATTAGCTACATAGATATCTCTTCATAACGATTAATTTTCAAAATTTAATAATTATTTCACGGCTACTAGCTTTGTTGAACATCTAATGTCTGTCTTGACAAGCGACGGCAATCTGATACGGAATCAACTCCACGTCGCAGTGGACGAGTGACTAGTTCAAGAGCATCTCTCGCATTAACAGATCCATGGATTTGCGCAAATGTAAATTCGACCGACCATTTAGTGTCTATATCTCTAGCCTCCGAGGGATTAGCGTGAGCCATTCCAGTAATTGCCAAGTCTGGTTGCAACTCATGCATACGCTGCACCTGACTATAGTTGTCGGGCTTTTCGACAATGCGAGGCATGGGTCTCCTCATCTTCCTACAAGTCTGTTGCAGGAGCAACAACTCCGCAGCTTGATATCGCCTATCCATGTAAGGAATACCTACTTCGTAAACAACCATTCCGCATCGAATTAGAAACCTTGCTATAGAGATTTCTAGTAGATTATCTCCCATGAAAGAAGCAGATTTACCTGTTATTATTTCGAGGTAGTCAATCAAAATTTTCCATATTTGATTTTCTCTCTCCCCCAAACCATCCGGTTTTACATCAAATACTGAACAAATCTTTTCTATCCAGGCACGTGTTCCATCGGGACCGATAGGAAAAGGTGCCCCGATTAGTTGGCATCTCCTCCGACGCATCGATGCTGTTGCCGTCCGGCTCAAGAAAGGGTTTACTCCGCAGACGTAGACACCTTCGCCTAAAGCGGGAAGTTCGTTGTACTTCTGCGAGGGTAGCCAACCCGATACAGAAATAGATTGACGTCTCAATTCCGAATTCAATTGAGCAGCTACACTTGAAGGTAGGGAACCGAGAAGCACTAAACTGCCTTTATTCAATCCGATCTTCTCGTCGAAAAGTTTATCGCTTGGGCTGACGTCAACTGCGACAAGTTTAGCCGCGTCTCCTTTCTGTTGGTTCATAACACGAGGATTAATTTCTGGACATCGATGTGTCATGGCAGCTGATACGGTATCCTCCCCCTGGGTGAAAGCGTAATCCAACCCGTTTGCCCGTGCAACTACAATTGGTATTCCAACTTGCTTCTCTAACTTAGGCGCTATGCCCTCCAGATCCATTTTTGTTATCTCTGTGGTGCAGGTGCCAATCCAAATAGTCACGCTGGGATTTCTATCATTTTTCACTTGCAAGCAAATTCTTTCTAATTCCTTTTGATCATTTAACTGAGCCGAGATATCTCCCTCTTCCAATTCCGCCATTGCGTAACGAGGTTCTGCGGAAGTCATGACTCCGGGGGCATTCTGTAAAAGATAACCGCGAGTTTTCGTACCTACTACTAGGAAGAAGCTATCTTCAATCTTCTGGTACAGCCAAGCTACGCAACTGATGGGGCAGAAAGTGTGATAATTACCAGTTTCGCATTCGAAAGTGAGAATATCAGAAGTTTTCATGAAAGTGTTTCCTTGGAGGAGTATAGATGTATATAAATGTATATAGATGTCCAAATAGAAATGATGTAACTTCTCTACTACTAAATAATTGCAAAATCAAGCGCAGCATCTTGCTGACTTTGCCGAGTTTTTTCCTCTTTCCCCAAATTGGGATTTAAATAGAAGTCAGATAGTAAACTAGATAATTCTCTGTCTGGAATTTCTCGCGGTACGACTCCTTCTGGCTTAGATAAAGTTTAATCTGCTACATTTGAATAAAAGTCACAAACAAAATTCAGATTTGGTTGGCCTTCAGCCATTTCAAATAAAGTTTTTCCCTTCACCCTAGAAATACGAATATCTTCGACTAGAGGTAATACCTCTAGTACAGCCATTGGGCAGGCTTCTACATATTTATCAGTTAAGTCTCTCTCAGATGTTCGGTTTCCCACCAAGCCGGCTAGTCGCGGAGGATGAGTATGTGCCTTCTCCCTGACTGATGCGGCGATGCGGTTCGCTGCAAAAGGGGCGTCGAATCCATTATCAGTTATAATTATACAATAATCTGCATAATTAAGTGGGGCAGCGAAACCGCCGCAAACTACGTCTCCCAAAACGTCAAATAATATAATATCGTATTCATAAAACGCGTTTGATTCTTTTAATGGCTTGACCGTTTCTCCTACGACATATCCTCCACAGCCGGCCCCAGCAGGGGGTCCGCCAGCTTCGACGCAATCTACCCCGCCATAACCTCTATAAATTACATCTTCCGGCCACACATCTTCGTAATGATAATCCTTCGATTGCGACGTATCTATAATTGTAGGTATCAGGAATCCCGTAGGGGTGAAGGTACTATCATGTTTGGGGTCGCACCCAATTTGTAATATCCGCCTTCCCCGTCTAGCTAAGGCTATTGATATGTTGCAGCTAGTTGTTGATTTCCCAATTCCGCCCTTGCCGTAAACTGCTACTTTCGTTTCACGAAGCTCCAATTCGCGTTCATTTCTCCCGACTATTTTTCATCTTCCCCATCTCCATATCTCCCCCTCCTGTCCCTCAGTAATATTACTTGTTTTTACGCTACGAGGTAGGAGAATCCCGCGGCTATTCTACCACGCCTCTTGGAGGGGGGGGAATAGGAAGTACTAATTAGTGACCGATCGATACAGATCGTGGGGGGGCTTGTGGGATTCATCTCAATCGACCGGTTGCCCCCCCCCCCTATCCCATGATTGGGAGACCCTTCCATTCAAATGGGGTTGCTACCGCCACCGCCTCCTACTATAATGAAGGTTAGAGTATACGCAAAGTCTACTTCACAACATGTCGGGGGAAGCTTAACCTGGTACAGGTTTAGAAGCGGTTCAAAGAACAAAGGTCTTTGAGTGTGTACGAGACTGAATTCCCTGCGACTTCCCTCGGTAGCTCAACTTTCCTCGGTAGCTCAGCGGTAGAGCAGTCGGCTGTTAACCGATTGGTCATAGGTTCGAATCCTACCCGGGGAGATTCGTCCAAATCTACGTCAGTCAATAATTCCTACTAATTGGGCAGTTGCGTCTCCCCCATATGCCAAATCAAATCGCGTCGAACCATGACTCACCAACCAGTGAATGATTCACTATCATGCTTACTTCCAGCCCTAGCAATTGAGGAAGAAGTGATTTGTGCGTTCTCTTCTCACCCCCCCCCCTCAATTCCGGTGTATCGAATGATTGGAATGAGCGAATCAATAAGTCATCTGGGGGGGGGTAAATCCGCAATTTTAGAAAGGATCTACTCCAGGAGTGATGTTAAAGTGATGTTAAGAAGCGGTTTTGCAAAATAAATCCCTATGGAATAAGCTATTGCTCCTTTTCAACCTTCTTCCTAAGCAGAAAGACTCATGAAATGGCCTCAAGTTCCTTAACTATTTGAGATGCTACAACAGAATTATCTCTATAAGTGAAAGTAAAATATAGATCTTCCTTTCACTGATTTGGCTCCTAATTTTATTGCTAGAGATCCAGACAGAATGAAGGGTATCTAAGATTTGTTCTATGAACTTTCGTGAAAAAATTGTTTCGTAGTTCGATCCGGTGATGCCCCACCAAACCAGAACGGGTTGAATAGATAGGAATAAATTTCAAGCAACATATTATAGATAAGAAAATCCGGAACTGGGCAACAGTTTCGCCTCATCCATTTGTTTCTATGAACCAGAAGCCTAAACCGAATAAATCGCTCCGGAAAATCTTCTGCTACCACGTAGGAATCAAAGCGAGCGGGATTAAATGTCTGCGGATATTGCAGATGTATATCCATAAAGGAAGTTTCTTTGACGTATTCGGAATCTCGCTCCTCTTCATCATCCAGAGGTAAATTATTCCACCGTTTAATAGATGAGTCAGGTTTCAATTTCGGATTATCTTCACTATAGAGAAAGAAATCTTTAATCTTTTTATTTGACCTCTTATTAAGGTGCTGCCTTCTCATACCGTAAATGGTATAAAGCCTCCGCGCCAGTTTTTTCGTCGGCAACAGGCTGCGACGCGAGGAAGGAATGTTAGGATCTGGTTGGAACAGAAGCATGGGGTCCCAGATGAAGCGCCCCCCGAAGAGTCGAGTCGTTTCATCTAATCGATTACAGTGTGTTTCATATTCATTGGAGGAGTCGCCGGATATTCCCAAATCGAGAAATTGCTCGCGTAGCAACATATTATCCAACCGGTTTTCCAATCTTTGAATCAATTTATCTGTTACATTAGTCGCAGATTTTTCAAAACTAAATAGATATCCGCTTCTGTCACACCATTTACTTTTGTCACCCTTAATCTCATTGAATTCGAAATCTTGTTGGGGTATATAATTCCGATTTTGGTAAAGGAGAATTAGATTATACAAATGATTGGGTTCAGATGATACCCTCATCAATTCATAAGCTCCGCTTCGCAGGAAACGGAGACGCCAAGCCTTACGGGACCAAGTGATCTCGCGCGACACTTCCGTCGGACTTGAGTTTCTTAGCTCGGATGACTGTTGCAGTTCGAAGTCGGTTAGACGGCTAACCCCCCCCCTTCCCATCAATTTAGAAGAACGACTTGTGGAGGTTACACCTGAACAATACTTGGGTTTACCGATAGGAACGTGAAAGGAAAGACTACTGCTGCGTCGACTTCCGCCTCTACAAATTTCTGAACGTGAGAAATTAGTCGATAGGTTTTCCAGTACACCACAAGCTAGGTTCAAATCATTCTCTACGAGTTTGTCAATGACAATAAAATTCTCTCTCTTCCTCATACCCATTTGGAGCGAATCGCGAGCTACTAATCCAGCTAGTATCCCTAGGATATGTGAAAATAGAGTGAATTCATGAAATGTTGACTCGGTTATTGAAGGTTCCACATACCAGTTAGACAAATAATAAAATCGCATCTTTGACGCGTCACGACCAATATATGTATTCGTGAGATAAGTATCTATCAAACTATTCTTTGAAGTAACTTCCTCTATCTCGTGAGAAAAGATCTCCCATTCAGAACCGGATTCTATCCCATCGCCCATATCACTAGCAGCCGAATGTTGTCTATGCGAAGCTAATTCAATTGCGTCGCTACATATAATCTTACTTCTTCTGGAAGTACCTATTAATAACGCTTCATTAGCAAGAAAGAGTAGATCTCGTTTACTATAACCCGTAGTTCCAGACCCAGTACCTTCAATAAGGGGAAGGGGCGGATTAGCCTCCATGTCGCAACCTTTGATACGTAATAGGATTGAGAATTCTTTCTGACGTTGATACCCGTTGGATTTTCGAAAATTTATTAATTAGTTTAGCCGGTTCGGAGCTACTGGAGCTGGATCTACCCTCGCAGGTACGTGAGTCGTAGCGATAACAACATTCTTGCGGATGTTGGAATTGCCGCGCCTGTCACCAATACTTCTCAATATTTGGCAAAGTAAGAATTTGGGATCAGCTTCTAGCTTATGATACGAACGATGAATATTCAATTCATGAATATCTTGAATCCATAGTGTACAGGGAGACATCTCTTTCGCCATTTCAAAAACGAGATTTAATCGGTGTACGCTTTCTTTCGAGATGAAATTTCCACGTACATTATTAAAGAAGGATCGGTTGTATATCAGCGTTTTCAGTGGTAGTTTCACCACTGGGAAGTAGGAATCGAATGCTACATCTCTAATAATGGAAGATCGGCCAGTTTCTATGGGTCCCACTAGCGAAATCCCTTTAGATGGTAATAATCCCGATTGGAGTGAGATAGGTATGTCATGACATGGCATAGTTAGTAGACTGCCTTTTCGTCTTGTTGTTACTGAAAATAGAATATTTCTCCCGAGGGCGGAAAAAGTCCACTTCTCCGCAGGATCCAACTTACGGATCTTGTGAGTCAATAGATCATTTTGCCAGAATTGCCGCAAATATGCCAAAACATTAGATCTTTCTTGTGGATAAGGTTCATGAGAAATCTCGTTGCTCAATAAGTCATAATTGGAATTCAATTTCGACACATACCTATAAAGAATCTTATTCGTCACTAAATATTGAGTCAGTAGTTCTTTCCTACTATCTAGGATATCGGAACTTTCTTCATGAGACATCCATGAATTGAGTTCATCTTTCACAAGGAAGAAAAAGATTATATTATTTAGATAATTCAAGAATCTATTCAAAGAATGGATTAGTAGATCTCTCGTTGACATTTAGCTTGTCGAAGGGGAATGCATTACCTCTTTCAAATAGGATCCACGCGTTGGGTCTGTCAAATATTCAATAGTATTGAAACGTTTCCACGAATGAAAGGAATTGGAACCCGAAACGGCAGACAAAGGGTGTTTGAATAATGCAAGAACAATTAATACTGAAAAAATGAAGTAATAGAAGATAGATCTATTGGAGAATTGAGATACTGGCCATCCCCCCGAATGTAGAATCTCCGCTTCATCAGGAATTTCTTCGAAAATGAGAAGACCTATCTCGGATACTATAGTATTGACGGAATCGTTGCCGAATCTCAATCCTAGGCTTTGCAGTCTTTGGAATAAGTAGGCTTTCGCGCCACCCACTACATCCTCAGCCATTCTTTTGTAAATTCCAGGAAAATTATGAGTTGAGTCATAACTTATCTTAAGTACTATTTCTGGATATGTTTTTCTAATCAGATCGTAGAAGTATCTCCACCAGGTGGGGGTAAAAAACCAAGGTATGTAATCTCTAAATAAGCTCCACTTTTCACCGATATTGTCTCTCCAAAAGATCCAAGAGATCTTATATCTGTTCAAATCTTTTAATAATTCATTGAAATTGATAGAGTGGAATGTAGCCTCCTTCCGGATAGATTGATCCGCAAAGTCTATATCTTCGTACGCAACCTCCTTTCCAATTGATTCTGCTAGAGATCCCGATGTTACATCGCTGCATAATGGAAGTCTTAGCGACCAATAAGATGTTTCCAATTCTTCCGGTTCCCAAAAATACTTAGTAGACAAATTCTTCTGATAGACTCGATCCAATACTAGATTCTCGAGACGGGGTTGGGGTCGTCGATCCGACGATGAATCGGAGTTTATCGACGTCTTCTCCAAATAAACTCGATTGCTACTGTACGGATGTAGAGATGATTCTATCGTTTTACGAGGAGATAAGTTCAAACTCGCCAGTAACCTCTTCAGATCCGAAATAGAATTAGAAAGTCCATCTGAATGAGTTACTGATGCTGCGGATTCATGCAGATTAGACAAAATAGATTGAATTGGCGTGAGTGCGTGACCAGCAACCTCCCCCGCCGTTTGTTTCGATAGATTGGATGACAACGAATCTGACAGTTGGGGGTGAATCAATGAGGTGATATTGGATGAGATGATTTCATCTTCGGAGCCCACATAGAAGTTTTCTAAGACGTCGAGATAACTACCGTTGCATTTCCCAAGAAAGAGATCTTTTTTGACTCTCGGGATAAAGTTGCTTCCAGCAAAGTTCCGTATAGGTGAATCGTCTAGAAAGTTTAGTTTATCAACCTGATCGGAGATGTATCTCGAAATATTCTCACCCATATCTCTAGTTGAACCTCCCCCACGGTTTAAATCATCCAGAAACAGATTCCGAAATTGCCTCCCCGTGATGGAAAAAGCATCGCTTGAAAATCCTGCTCGGATAGATTCGATACGGGGCAACCCGGGAGAAATAGGATTCGCTGCAGGTTCCAGCTCGGTCAAAGAGCCTACCAATTTCTCACTCATTAACAGTTTGGATTCAATGAATAAACTCCTTTTTCCCTCAAGAATTGTTTTGATAAAGAGGATCTGTTCATCAATGTAACCATCGAATAAACTTGATAAAAGATCAAGTTTCATGGGATCTATCTTGTTCAATTTATCGAGATCTATATCGTTCAATTTTTCGATGCAATAATCGATGGTATATATCGAAACTTTCTGGCGAATAATCTCAGCAACAATCATTTTATAGAGAAATGAAACATTGAGAAATCGATGGAAATAGTTTTTGCTCTGTTGATTGTTACTACCAAGACTGGCACCAATATTATTCAGCAATTCGTCTCTTATTATTGATACGCGGCAAATTGATTCCTTCAAGTTTAAGACTTCCCTGGCAGGGAAAGAAGACGAATCCTCGGTCGTATCGAGCCATCTATGCGCGTTTGACTGAACATTTCCATACTCATAATATTGAAATGGAATATATTCGTTCAGTAGGCGCTCCGCGTTACCTTTCCATTTCAATACTCTTTATTCAGTTGCAATTCTTGTTGCACCGGTGTACCCCCCGATCCCCGCCCAGCCATTCAACCGATATTTGATTTGGAAGAAGTAGTAAGTAGATAATGCGCAGAAATAGTCATAGAAGAGAGATATGTATGCTGAGTAGAGAGGTACGACTCTACCTCGTCCATACAATCTAACTAAAGAATATATTGAATGTATGTCATCCCTTCCTTTCAATTAGTTTGGAAAAGTAGTATTTTCACCTCGACTACTTACTTCTTTAGGTATACCTAAAGAAATTTGAAAATAGTTTGGAAGAATCTCATTGAGGTTGAGGTGTCTGCTACTCACTAGCCCAAGTTTTTTGCCAGATATTTGAGTAAGTGGCATGTCGCCCTTCATTTTCAATTGAAATCCTTTCACAGATTTGACGCTATTACTGATGTCAATAACTATTGCCCCATCAGAAATCAGATTTGATTTCTCAATTATTGGGAGAAATTCAATGAGTCGATTTATTAATCCATTTCTCATTTGTGAATAAGTGTGTGGAATGGGAAATTCTTCCCCATTTTTGCCATAATCTAATCCGGATATACAGCCACGAAACGGCGTCGTTTTCTCGCAAGATGTAAATGAAGACAAGTTGGAAAAGGCTTCTCGCTCTGAGTAAAATCCCGATCTATCCCCCTGGTGATCCGCTGAATTTATGGATTCAAGTAACGCCTCGTCATGGGAATTTAATACTACGGGACTTAATGAGTCGCTTCTCAATTGTGTTGCTTGTAACCGACCCGGATCTCGCTTGTTACGATTTTCCAAAAAGAGTAACAGATCGAAATCACTTTGGTTGCTTCTACAAACTACCAGATAGTTATAGAATTTGAAAAACCTACTTGAACTTCGTAAACACCTACCCCTACAAAATACTCGAATCTCTTCAGTCTCATCCTTGGATATATCTCTGCCAAGGAGGAAACCTCTCACTACGCACGCCTCCCATCTACCGGAAACCAAAGGAATCACCCCATCATAGCGAACTTGCTTCTCCCTTCTCGTTGAACCTGCAGAAATATCTTCGTTCAAACCTAAGTAGTGGGAAGCAGGTATTCTCCTCTTTCCATTCCTTTCGACATATAAAGATCTCTCGAATCGTAGAAAGCAGTCACAGGAAAAATCAACAAGGTTTTCCGCTTGTTTTTTTCTTACTCCGTCACCCCCATTAATGACTCCCATTAATACAACACTTGGTTCGATCAACCTTTTGTCACTCAGGCAATGCATAGATATTGGTATTGCTAGCAACAGTAGCATCTCCAGGGTTACGCCACTACCTCTTTTTAGCGAATTGCGCAGATTGCGTGAAAATAGTGAACTTAGAAATCACAAGTCAGATAATCTAGTAAAAGGTTCATAATTGGGAGATGGACTAATTAGAAATTCTTTGAGATATTGGTTTTTCAATGATTCGAAGAAGTGATCTAATAGAATGACTTCTATTAACTCCGAAATTTTAGATGAAAAATCTGGACTTCCTACTCTTTCTCTTGCCACCCTTTTTACCTTATTCTCTTTTTTCATATTAATTTTATGCAGTAGATACTATCTATTTCCCAGATTTATTATACCAATAATCTTGAAAATTTCAAGATAGGATGGAATACATATTTCGAACGAGTCTAGTGATTTCTGTGAATAGTCGTATCCAAAACTGGAATTAGGTCGGGAATTCTAAATTGTTATTATCGAAGAGACCCACACATATCCCATCCACCTTAACTGTTCCTCCCTGTCCCAAGCGGAGCGATGGAATTGAATTACCCAATTGGATGGGCGAACGACGGGGATTGAACCCGCGCGTGATGGATCCACAATCCATTGCCTTGATCCACTTGGCTACGTCCGCCCCCTCTGTTGATTTATTTGACTCCCCCCGGACGTGAACGAGATCTATCCGTTAAGCAAACTAGATAGGTCCTTCGGTTGATACACATCCATATTAACTGTATTTATGTGGCAAGACGATAAAAAATCTTTGAGATGAGGAATGCACTCTCTCTTCCCTTCCCGTTCTTCGAAAGATTGGGGTGGGAGTTTACAAACATTCCGCAAATTGGAATGGGAAACCTCGTAATCTAGTAAGTCACGGAAGGATATTGCAAATAGTTTTCAGAATTCGAGGTTGGAAACTGATAATTAATCATGAAATTGTGAAAAGCTGCTACCACCTTTTCCACCCCTCATGCCGCACGAATCTCCATATCATTGGACACCAAACCTCCCCCTCCGAAGGAGGAGATTTGGCATCCAGTTGTGCTGTGGATAACCACACGGGTGTTATCCGTTTATAGAAGGAGCTTCGACAGAAGCCAAGTCTAGGGGGAAATTATGAGCGTTACGTTCATGCATGACTTCCATACCTAGGTTGGCACGGTTTATGATATCAGCCCAGGTGTTTATGACACGACCTTGGCTGTCAACCACGGATTGGTTGAAGTTAAAACCATTCAAGTTGAATGCCATAGTGCTAATGCCTAAAGCGGTGAACCAAATACCTACTACAGGCCAAGCAGCTAAGAAGAAGTGCAGAGAACGAGAATTGTTGAAGCTAGCATATTGGAAGATCAAACGACCAAAATAGCCGTGAGCAGCTACGATGTTGTAGGTTTCTTCCTCTTGACCGAACTTGTAACCTGCATTAGCAGACTCATTCTCAGTTGTCTCCCTGATCAAACTAGAAGTTACCAAAGAACCATGCATAGCACTGAATAGAGAGCCGCCGAATACGCCAGCTACACCCAACATGTGGAAGGGATGCATAAGAATATTGTGCTCAGCCTGGAAGACGATCATGAAGTTGAAAGTACCAGAGATGCCTAGAGGCATACCGTCAGAGAAACTTCCTTGACCAATTGGGTAGATCAAGAAGACGGCGGCAGCAGCTGCGACAGGAGCCGAGTACGCAACAGCGATCCAAGGACGCATACCTAGACGGAAGCTCAGTTCCCATTCGCGACCCATGTAGCAAGCTACACCAAGTAGGAAGTGAAGAACGATAAGTTCGTAGGGACCACCATTGTAAAGCCATTCATCGACGGAAGCTGCTTCCCAGATTGGGTAGAAATGTAACCCAATAGCTGCAGAAGTAGGGATAATAGCACCAGAGATAATGTTGTTACCGTATAACAAAGAACCAGAAACGGGTTCGCGAATACCGTCAATATCTACAGGAGGAGCTGCGACGAAAGCAATGATGAATACAGAGGTTGCGGTTAGCAAGGTGGGAATCATTAAGACACCGAACCATCCGATATAAAGACGGTTTTCGGTGCTGGTGATCCAGTCGCAGAAGCGACCCCATAGGCTTGCGCTTTCGCGTCGTTCTAAAGTTGCGGTCATGGTAATTTTCGGTTTTCAAGAGATAATTAGTGATTCCCCAGGCTAGTAAGCTTGTTATTCTAGAATATATCACAAAAACTTATCTGTGTCAACCAAAATTGATTGAGTCTCCAGAATTCCCGGATATGGGGGCTTCTTCTCGATATCTCAAACAATTTTTACCCCACATGATGCGCGTCCCAATCAAACTCAGTCTCTGAAAAACTGGTCATGTGTCAAGCCTTTTTGCGAGGCACTCCGCAACTCTGCATCGGAACCCCCCCCCCCCCCCCCCGCTACCCTAGTGGGAAGGGTCTAACAATTAACAACCTAACTAAGAAGTAGTTGCCAATCCCCACTTGTGGCTTAGACAGCCGTTATTCGTCGTTCACCCCTCACTCAACCATTTCTTCCCCCGTAGTGTCTTTCGATTCCCAGATAGTTTGTGCCCCGGTTCCAATCCACAATATATTCGTTGTGGGTTGGAACGAATCCGAAACTAGCGGAAATGGGCAAAAGCTTTGTTGGCTTCCGCAACTTTATGAGTCTCCTCTTTCCTCCGTATGGCACCACCGGAATTTCTGGCGGCATCCATTGATTCATCACTCGATCTTAAAGCCATACTTCGACCTGAGCGTCTCCGACACGCAATTAATGACCACCGGATAGCCGAAGCTTTTCCCTCTGCCGGTACTACTTCGACGGGAACTCGATAAGTTGATCCACCTACACGTTTGGTTTCTGTCACTACGTCGGGAGTTACCCCGCGCACCGCCTGTCGCAGAACAGACAGTGGGTTCCTATTTGTCTTTTACCTAATCCGCTTCATAGCCTGATAAAAGATATGATAAGCCGGCGATTTCTTGCCGTTTTTCGGGATACGGTCGACTAGCATATTTACCAATCGATTACGATAAATTGGATCTGATTCGATATTTCCATTTCTGTTCACTACACTGCTCCGATGTAACACGAGTTTACAAATCTAAATATGTCAGATTTCAATCAATTCTTTTATTTTAATGGTATCTCAGGCTACTATTTTGGCTTCTTCACTCCATATTGTAGGGTGGATCCACCAGTTAGTCGGGGATCTCCCTCCAAACTGCACGTGCGACTTTCATCGAATACAGCTTTCCACATGACTGAATGGAAACTGAACTATTCAAATGATGTTGAACCATTTTTTTTTAAGATGCAAATCATATTTACTCATTGCATATTGAGTATCC